TCAAAAGGGGCGTCCCTTTTGAAGCGAGAATGGATTTTCCTTGATAACTAATATAATGCATGAAAGGGTCCTTAAACAACCATAGATTGTCCTGAAAGGCCTTAGCAAAAGCTTCTACAAGTCCAAGATGTTTTAGTTTTCCATAGAAAAAGATTCGTTCAAGAAGGGTTCCAGAAGACGTTGAGCATAAATGAGAAGATTTGTTACGAAGAAAGACGAAGATGGATTCGTATTCACATAGATGAGAATTATATAGGACGAAGAAAAACCTTTGATTTCTTTTTGAAAAAGAAGAACTGGCTTTATTTGGAGTATTCCAAATACGATACTCGTGGAGAAAGAATCTTAATAAATGTAAAGAAGAAGCGTCTTTTACCCAGTAGCGAAGAGTTTGAACTAATATTTCCAGATGGACTGGGTAGGGTATTAGTATCTCTAACACATAAATTAAATGTGAAAATTTGTCCTCTAAAAAAGGGAATATTGAATGAATTGATCGTAAATTATGAGATTTAACTATTCCTTTCCTTTCTAGCGAAGATAATAATCGGAGATAAAACGGAATTTCTACAATGACTGCAAATCCTTCTGATATCATTTGAAAATTAAAATTTTTGTTGCGCCCAAAAAAGGTATTTTGGGTAAAATCATTAGCAAAAAGAATCAAATGATTCTGTTCATACTGATACATTCGCTCAATTGCACGTTTCACAATTAGTAAGCTGAACTTATTAGAACCTGCATTTTCCAACAAAACGGATCTATTTCTATTTAAACCATGATCATGCGCAAGTGCATAAATATACTCCTGAAAGATAAGTGGATATAAGAAGTAGTGTTGTTGAGATCTATTTAGCTTTAAATATCTTTGGAATTCTTCCATTTTAAATTATAGTTGAACTAAAGGTAGAGGATTTTGGGGGTTATCAATGAAACATAGTGCGATACAGTCAAAACGAGGTATTCGAGTAATAAACGAATAGATACCTCGGGGATACAGGTAAACTTATCAATGGATTATCTATCCTCTCTTTTACATTTAAACGAATAAGTTTATGTTCGTTATAGGATAACAAAAGACTTAGAAATCCTTTATTTTTTCAACCTAATCGCTCTTTTGATTTTGGAATTTTTTTATCAATATACTGTTTCTTCTACACACACATTTCTATTCCATAATGGAAAATGTCAATAGTTAGGATTCATTAAAATATAAAGAATTCGTTCATGGGATAATCCCTTCCCGTATCAGGCACTAATACATTTTTAACGTTTAATCAGATCGGGTAATCGTTCAAATTAAGAACAGAAGCTCGTTGCTTTTTCCCTATAATCAATAATCATATCATATATTCAATAAATAAATAAATTGAAGCCATTAGGGCTCTATATCCATTTATTCATCCGACTCAACTTGAAATTGAATTCATTTTGTTCCGTTTCAAAAAAGAACACAACGGTTTGTACCGATTCGGAAAGAATGAAATATTCTCAGAACTCTTCGTTGATCCGACATGCTATTTTTTCCATTCATTCCCTTTCAGGATCAGTCGTGGTCTTCCAAACTTTACCGATGGTATGGACGAATCCCTCGCTTCATCCAAATATGTAAAAGATCCTAGCCGCACTTAAAAGCCGAGTACTCTACCGTTGAGTTAGCAACCCGAATTTATGTAAATACAATAAACAATAAAAAAAAGATAGATAAATAGATAAATGTCAAAATTTATAGACCACCTCTTCGTTCTTATGTTATCGACTTTTAAATCGAAACCCCTATTCTTATTATATCAAAGAGAATTCAAGGAATCCCATCATTTGAATAATATAAGGTAAAAATCAAACCGCTCGGACAAAAATAAATTTATCGACTTATCACGATGAATTATATTTGTTCGATACACTGTTGTCAATATAAATGTTGAGAAAATAATACAACAGAAAAACAAAATAAATCTAAATGGAATTTTTTTCAATACTATTAAAAAAGGGCTTGTGTTGGATTGGCACTACATAGCTGAAAAAAGTTTAGATAGAGGAATAAAAAAATACCAAGTAGAAAAAAAATATCAGATTGAATCAATAATCAATAATAAGTAACTAGAATAAAAATAAAAAAGGGAGGATTCCTTGGTTATTACTTATTAGTATTCAACGAAAACCGACCAATTGAAGGAACTCCCAGAATTTTATATTTCTAGGATCAAGCAACTCGAGTTTTGTCGTTCTAGAACATGAGATTTTATAGAAGCAATGAAAAATAGATATGAGTAGAATCCAAAAAAGTATATATATAAATACAAAAATTTATATAAGAATTACTATCCCTTTATATTTCTTTATTTCCTTAATTCAATTTTGTTTGATTAGGACCAAGTTACTTAAAAACCTCTGCCTTTTTTAAAAGATCCCGAACAGTTCCTGTGGGCTGAGCGCCCTTTTCAAGGAAATATAGAATAACAGGAACGTTTAAATAACTTTGATTCTTTATCGGATCATAAAAACCTACGTTCCGAAGATCTCTTCCTTCTCTTCGGGATCGAACATCAATTGCAACGATTCGATAGACGGCTCATTGGGATAGATCTAAGTAAATGAACAAGACCCCCCCTAGAAACGTATAGGAAGTTTTCTCCTCGTACGGCTCGAGAAAAAATGATTTGGAGTTTTGTCTACGTATAGAATTCTAATTTCTGGCAAAGGAGTTGATAAAATAAATTAGAATGGGATTTAACTCATTTTTTTCTTCCCCCTTCCTGAAAAAATAAAAATCATTTGTGCCCATAACTCAAGTTGGATAATTCTCAAAGAGCTTAAAAGAAAAAAATCTTTAGGCAATTTATTTCATTTTTTGAATGGTCTTTAACCCCCTCTTGCTTGTCTCATTTAATCTTTATTATTATCCAGTTATTGAGACAATTGAAAAAACGGTGTTTCCTTGTTCTGGGATCCTTTTTTTGTTTTAAATCAGTGGGTTTAGACATTACTTCGGTGCTTCTTAATCCTTACAAAACGGCAGCAACATACCCCTTTTGTGATTTCTTTCTATCAAAGAATCATATAAACGCTCGATTCCCGCGTGATACACTTTGAATCGAAAGACTTTTCTCAATTTCAACAAATTTTACTTTTGAATTAAAAACTTGACTGAATCGGATCCTTTCAATTTCTATATTGATATATATGATATACTTACAAAGTTGTTCCAATTTATTGATTGATATTAACCCTAGATTCTTGCCCCCTGAAAGATGAATCCATACTTTCTACCCGAGCTCCATCATGTACTATATTCATTACAACCTAACAAAAAAAGGATTCTAGTGAAAACAGAACAGATGTCGGGTCAAGAGCACCTTCATTCATAGAAAAGATGGCGGATGTAAGAATAAAAATCCACAACGGATCGTGTCCTTCAAGTCGCACGTTGCTTTCTACCACAGCGTTTCAAACGAAGTTTTACCATAACAAAAAATTCCTCTAATTTGGAACCCCATATGGAATTGATTCAATTATGAAATCATGAATAGTCATTGGTTCCGTCGATACATAAACATATTAATCTTTACCCTTTTTTCTTCTATACAAAGATGGCAAAAATTTTTTTGAAGCAATCTTAGCAAGATCCCACCTATTATTGTATGTTATTGTATGAATGCAACACTTTAACTTTACTTTTTATTAAAAAAATATCTGTTTCTTTTCGAATTGAACCATCAACGATTTAAAGCAGATAAATGGATTGACAAAAAAAACCCCATTTTATTTTTTTGTGTGAGATAGATAAAAAAGACCGATCAAAGAGAATATTTAAGTACTTGTTCTTTCGATTCGAATTTTATTAATAAGATAAGATGAATGAATTAGGGGTTTTTCGTACCTATGAGATAGACTGAACTACAGTCTTTATTATGGATCCGTTACATATGTAACTTGATTCGTTATTAATGAGATTCGGACATACACAGATATACATCTACCTGGGACGAAAGGATTCGAACCTCCGAATACCGGGACCAAAACCCGTTGCCTTACCACTTGGCCACGCCCCATCTATACTTCCATTCTATACTAATAAAGAATAATATTAGTATTGGGTCTTGGTCAATTACAGGGCAATTTTATATATAAAATTTTTATAGATTCTTGCTAGGATTTTTACGCGTGTAGATATATAATTCAGCCGAATTCATTGATCATTACATATAATTTAATTAAGATATTCTATGAAAGTATTATTTCTTCTATTCTCCTTTGTTTGAGAGTTGGGGAATTTTTGATTGGGTGGGTTCAAAGAAAAAGAAGGATTTTTGTCTACCTTACTTTACTTCATTTTCCTTATATCATTAACTCAATCAAAATGCAATTATCTCCAAGAACAAAACGCCTGTTATGCTTAATATATTTAGTTTGATCTGTATTTGTCTTAATTATGCCTTTTATTCGAGTAGTCTTTTCTTCGCCAAATTGCCCGAGGCCTACGCTTTTTTGAATCCAATCGTAGATCTTATGCCAGTCATACCTTTGTTCTTTTTTCTCTTAGCCTTCGTTTGGCAAGCTGCTGTAAGTTTTCGATGAGATCCTTAATATTATTCTATAATTCTATAAAATTAATGCTTTATTAGTCTTATACTATAAACCTTCGATTCAAACATTGAAAGTCTGAAAGTCTTGGTTGGATAGCTTCGAGAAATCCAAATCTGGCTCACCCCGGATTCTCCATTCTGCCCTTTTGAAAGACCCTATATATAAGGTTAAGGTTAGGATCCCCCACAATATCTAATTGGAGGTATGAAAGAAATTTTTGGTAATGGAGGATCTATTCTCTTTTCTCATTTTTTTTCCAAAAAAAGATCTTGGAGATTGTGTAATGCTTACTCTCAAACTTTTCGTTTACACAGTAGTGATATTCTTTGTTTCTCTATTTATCTTTGGATTCCTATCTAATGATCCGGGGCGTAATCCTGGACGTGAAGAATAAAAAAGGGAGTTTTCATTTT